GACTTAGAAAATCCTTATTCTAAGGGGCACCCTCGCTTTATAAGCGATCCTGATATACCGAAACTTTTTGAGGCGATGCGCCTTGAAGCAGATAGACGTTATCGGGAGGGTTACTCTGGTGCTCCTGACGATGAAGTTACTGAGGAGATTCGACTTCTACTATATAAATATTTTCCGAAGGATGACCCTGACGCTACAAGAGATTGTGAGAAGATAAAAGCATTTTTTGAGGAGGCTGACTATCATCTAGATAAATTTTTCAATGGCCCTTGCTTTGAAGGTGGTCTTGGGGATAGGGATAAGGATAGGGATAAGGATAGGGATAAGGATAGGGATAAGGATAAGGATAGGGATAAGGATAGGGATAGGGATAAGGATAAGGATAGGGATAAGGATAGGGATAAGGATAGGGATAAGGATAGGGATAAGGATAGGGATAGGGATAAGGAGAAAGCTATTGCTATGATTCGCGCTGTAATATCTAAATATTTTCCGAAGGGCGACCCTGGCATTACAAAAGATCCTGAGAAGCAAAGACAATTTTATGACGAGGTTAACTATATAGTAGAGAGATATAACAACGGTGACCTTCGCTTTATAGTTGATCCTGGGGAGAACGTTGATGACTCAGGCGCTAGAAAAGATCAGGGGGAGATAGACAAATATTTTAAGGAGGCTGGTTTCCGTATAGTAGCGAGATATATGAAGAAGGGCCGCCCTAGCTATGGAGTTGATCCTCAGGAGGATGACGACTCTGACTCTGGAAGTGATACGGATGGCCCTGACTATGGAAGTAATCCTCGGAAAGATGACCCTAGCCATGGGGGTGGTCCTCAGGAGGATGACCCTAGCTATGGGGGTGATCCTCAGGAGGATGACTCTGACTATGGAAGTGATACGGATGGCTCTGACTATGGAAGTGATACGGATGGCCCTGACTATGGAAGTGATTCGAATGGCCACTCTTATGGATATGGATATGGAAATGGTCCGGATGCCTACGAAAGTGATCCAGAGGATTACCTTCAAAAAAAAAGAAATCCTGGGGGGGATTACCTTCAAATAGATAGATATCCTGAGGATACTGGCTTTAAAATAGAAAGAGATCCTCAGAAGATAGATAGATATAGTGAGGAGCCTTACCCTGACTATGGAAGTAATCCGCAGAAAGATGACCCTAGCTATGGGGGTGATCCTCAGGAGGATGACCCTAGCTATGGGGGTGATCCTCAGGAGGATGACCCTAGCTATGGGGGTGATCCTCAGGAGGATGACTCTGACTCTGGAAGTGATCCTAATCCTAGGGAGAATTACACTCACAAATACAAACATTTGTGGCTTATGTGCGATGAGTGTTATACATTAAATTATAGGAGATTTTTGAAAGAAAAATTGTATACTTGTGAAGGATGTGGATTTCATTTTAAAATGAATAGTTCAGAGAGACTCAAACTTTTGATCGATCCGGATACTTGGGATCCTATGAATGAAAAGATGGCCTCTCTGGATCCCATTGAATTTCATTCGGAGGAGGATCCTTATATAGATCGTATCGATTCTTATCAAAAAAAGACAGGATTAACTGAGGCTATTCAAACCGGTCTAGGCCAATTAAATGGTATTCCCGTAGCAATGGGGGTTATGGAGTTTGGGTTTATGGGGGGTAGTATGGGATCCGTAGTCGGGGAGAAAATAACCCGTTTGGTTGAGTATGCCACTAATCAATCTCTACCTCTTATTATAGTGTGTGCTTCCGGGGGGGCACGCATGCAAGAAGGAAGTTTGAGCTTGATGCAAATGGCTAAAATATCTTCTTCTTTATATGATTTTCAAACAAATAAAAAGTTATTCTATGTAGTAATCCTTACATCTCCTACTACCGGTGGGGTGACAGCCAGTTTTGGTATGTTGGGGGATGTCATTTTTGCCGAACCAGATGCCTATATTGCATTTGCGGGTAAAAGGGTAATTGAACTAACATTGAATAAAGAAGTACCTGAAGGTTCACAAGAGACGGAATATTTATTCGAGAAGGGGTTATTCGATCTAGTCGTACCACGTAAGAAATTAAAAAGTACTCTGAATAAGTTATTTGGGTCCCACGGTTTCTTTCCTTTGACTTTGAATCAAAATCACTCGAGTATAACAGAACATTAAGTTCAATTATTTTATTTGTAGCAAACAAGTAGTTAGTTTATTGGACTCCAAGTAAAAATAAGACAATTGGAATTTTCTTTGTTGACAGATAGAGAAAGATAGATATAGAGTTTTCTATCTTTCTCTATCTCTTGAGAATCTCATTTTGACTAAGAATCCCTGTTGGATCGGATTCTGACGAATCCTTCGATAATTTGTAGGAAACTTTTTCTTTATTAAATGAAAATTGGGAGACAAGAGCAAAAGACGAGGAAAAGATAAAGAATAATAAGAAAGGTTATTATCATACATATTTGTCATGTAGAAAGATGAATAAGTCCAGTATATACTCTCTTAGATATATACTTAGATCTAGACTAATTCGAATTCCAATTTATTAAATACTTATTATTAAGTTTATTAATAAATGGAATTCTTAATTAAGAATATTAACTTAATTAAGAATATTAATAAGAATTTCATAATTCCAATAATTAATTATAATTATTATAAGATATCTTTCTAAATAATAATAACAGGTACAAATAGTCAATCGGGGTACCCATTCTATGACAACTTTCAACTTTCCCTCTGTTTTTGTGCCTTTGGTGGGCCTAGTATTTCCGGCAATTGCAATGGCTTCTTTATCTCTTCATGTTCAAAAAAATAAGATTGTTTAGATCCGGTAGGACAAAATCTCATCCATTTTTTTTTTCAAAACTTAGACTCGTATCATAACACAGATATCTATTTAGTGGAATATGATATAACATATGGCTTCTGTCGAAGATTAAAGGAATCTTATGCCTGCAGAAACATGGGTAAATGAATTCTAGTTATTTTCAAAAAGATCAGGATTGCCGGATGGCCGAAATAAAAAGTCGGCGTATCTATATGTATGTCGATAGATATAGTATGTATGTCGATATCTATAGTGGGATCATACGAGAAAGGGTATGTTATTATTTTAGATCTAACCAATTTGATGAATTAATCCTAAAGGTTCACATCAACCTAGTGCTAGTTGATGAGAGTGACTTCGGAAACAAAAAGAGTCAAGTCAAATGAATTTGGGGTATTCTCTCAATTGCAATAAAATGCAACCGGATCAAGTATGAGTTGTCGATCAGAACATATATGGATAGAACCTATAACGGGGTCTCGAAAAACAAGTAATTTCTGCTGGGCCATTATCCTTTTTTTAGGTTCATTAGGATTCTTATTGGTTGGAACTTCCAGTTATTTTGGTAGAAATTTCACATCTTTATTTCCGTCTCAGCAAATCGTTTTTTTTCCACAAGGGCTCGTGATGTCTTTTTATGGGATCGCAGGTCTCTTTATTAGTTCCTATTTGTGGTGCACAATTTCGTGGAATGTAGGTAGTGGTTATGATCGATTCGATAGAAAAGAAGGAATAGTGTGTATTTTTCGTTGGGGATTTCCTGGAAAAAATCGTCGCATCTGCCTCCGATTCTTTATAAAGGATATTCAGTCCATCAGAATAGAAGTTAAAGAGGGTCTTTATGCTTGTCGTGTCCTTTATATGGACATCAGAGGTCAGGGGGCCATTCCTTTGACTCGTACTGATGAGAATTTGACTCCACGGGAAATTGAACAAAAAGCTGCTGAATTGGCCTATTTCTTGCGTGTACCAATTGAAGTATTTTGAGAAATGGGCTGGAATGCTTTCTTAGCAGGAGGGAAAAAACTCAGGAATCCCCTTTCTTTTTTCTATAACATAACTTAACTGAAGTTTCTTCAGAACGATCATTCGAGCCAAAGCAGACATACACATAAAAGACTAGAAAACCTTCTCTGGTCTTTTATGTGTATTGAAACCTACATACCTCAATTCACTAACAAAATAAGTAACAAACAAATTGAAATAATAGATCCATCTCATATATAAAACCCTTTCGAAAGCAAAAATGGATTTTTTTATTTAAGTCCGAGATTTGTTGGAATTGAGACTTTAAATTCAGATAGATCATATCTTGTAAATTATTTCGTTTTTGTCAATCGACGTTTCTTTTTATACTTTCTTTTGTGCTCCTTAATGGCCAAAGAGTTGGATTTCTTATAACTTATAATGAGAACTAACCAATTTCTGTCTTGGTTTGCCGCACATTTTTCATCATCACAATATTTTTCAGAAATTCCCCTCAATTATTCTATTCCTGACTACTCATAGTCAGTGAAATTTTTTTGAAATACTGGATATTTTGATAGAATCATAGAAAAGGAGTTCTGTCGTCTCAACACCTTAATCATACTCATTACTTAAATACTTAAAGTGGTTCTTTCGGGCATTCATCGAAAGGAGATACTTGCTTCGAATTTGAACAATTGGGATATCTGGAAACAATATTTTTTGATTCTTTCTTTTATTTTATTATTTCTTCATTCGAATTCGAAGTGAATTTTGAGTCTATTTCTATTTCTGTATTATTTCTAGATTCAAAGACTCACCGTGAAATCACAAATAAAAAACAGTGAATAGATTCATTGGCTCGATACCTTGTAATAGAACTCATGCGTGAGAGAAATATTAGATCTCATAGCATAGAGTCGACGAAGGAGGTGGGTTCATTACCAATTTACAGATGAAAAAATGGCAAAAAAGAAAACGTTCACTCCTCTTTTATATCTCGCATCTCTTGTCTTTTTGCCCTGGTGGATTTCTCTCTCAGTTAATAAAAGTTTGGAATCTTGGGTTACTAATTGGTGGAATACTAGGCAATCCGAAATCTTTTTGAATGATAGTCAAGAAAAGAGTATTCTAGAAAAATTCATAGAATTAGAGGAACTCGCCCTCTTGGACGAAATGATCAAGGAATACTCGGAGACACATCTACAAAACCTTC